ATAGTGAGAGAATCGCACCATTCCAATGGAAATTCAAAAAAGGAGGGGAGAAGGTCAAAAAGTCTTCTTCTTATTAGCAATAGATTATTACTAATAGAAAATCGAAACGGAAAGTATAAATAAAAAGTATAAAGACTATGAAAGTCTAAATACTATGACTAGAACGCGGTACAAGTAAAAAAAAAAAAGAATTCCTCCAAACCGATCCAAAAAGAATATAAACAAAAAAAGCAAAAGGCTTTACACAATTTTTTTGATCATACATCACTTTCAACAAAAATTTTCTTCTTTTGAAGAACTTGATGTTGATAAATCCGTAGATCTAAAAATTCATTTCGGATAATTGAACCTTTTCAAACTGTTTCTTTTTAAGAACCAAAAAGATTTGTGCTAAAATAACAGATGCCAAAAAGAACAAAAGGCCTTGGACACGTAATGGGTCTTGAAGTACTATTTCTGCATCCCCCTGACCAAATCCACCCACATTGGGATTACTTGTTAATGGTTGATCCAGTTTGATGGATTCGCCTTCTGAAATAAGAAGTTCTGGTCCTGGGGGTATAATATCCGTCACTTGACGTCCCTCTGACGCATCCGTTATGATTATTTCGTATCCCCCTTTTTCTTTTCGTATGATTTTGCTTACTATACCTGTTGCTGTAGCATTATAAACCGTATTGTTACTCTTGCTCCCGTCGGGATAAATCTGACCCCTTCCCCGGTTTCCGCCTACATATATGGGATATTTTAAGAAGTGAACGCCCCTCTTAGTAGCAGGGTCCGGAGAAATAATAGGGAAGGTGATTTCGCTATATTTCTGACCAGGAACAGGGCCTATCACAAGAATATTTTTATTAGTCGGGCGATAACTCTGAAAAAAAAGATTACCTATCTTTTCTTTTATCTCGGGCGAAATACGATCGGGAGGGGCTAATTCAAACCCCTCAGGTAAAATAAGAACAGCCCCCACATTCAAGGCACCTTTTTTACCATTGGCAAGCACTTGTTTCAGTTGCATATCATAAGGAATTCGAACAACTGCTTCAAATACAGTATCCGGAAGTACCGCTTGGGGAACCTCAATACTCACGGGCTTATTGGCTAAATGACAATTGGCGCATACAATACGGCCAGTTGCTTCGCGTGGATTTTCATAACCCTGCTGTGCAAAAATGGGATATGCATTTGAAATAGATGCCCGAGTTATTATATATATGATGAGCGATACGGAAATGGAGCGAGTAATCTCTTCTTTTATCCAAGAGAAGGTCTTTCTAGTTTGCATGGTCCAATCGTTGATCCCCAAAATTTCTACAATAAAATTAGGTGGGTTCCTAGTAAAGTTCCCTATCTACCAAGCTGCTATTTACTGAAAAATTTTTACTAAAATCTAGGAGGAATCCGAATTTCTTGGATGTATAGAGAAAAGAAGTGCATAATATAAAAACAGTAAGATTTTGAATGTTTTACTTATGGACAAAATAACAAACATTCCATTTGGATCAGGGGATCCTTTTTCATTTCAATCACTCATTGAATGATAAATCACTACAAGTGACGGAGATATACGATTTAAATAATAGAAGACCCAATATTTAAAAATCGTATCAACAATGACTGGAAGAATGGAAGCAAGGACAGGTAAAATTTGATCATTATGAGTAAATCCAAAATCTTTGTAGACAGAGCCAATCATTAGTTCCCAACCGCGGGTTGAATGGAATCCTATACATAAGTCGCTTAAAAAAAGAATAGAAAGGGCTTTTATTGTGTCATTTAAGTTATATACGAATTCTTGAACCCAGGAATTAAGAATAATAAGTTTTTCTTTACCTAGAATATAATAACCGCTTAGAATAACGAAACAGATTAGATTTGTGGAGAAGCGCAAAATTGTATGGATACGATCCTCATTGTGTATCTTGATCCATTCGATCGTTTCTTTTTGGATTTCGATACGAAACTTCTGTAGATGTGGTTCCGGGTATTCCTTTACCATTTGGTCCAAGAGGAGGAGTTCTTCTAATTCTATGAATTTTGCTAGAATACTCTTTTCTTGAGTATCATTGAAAAAAGTTTCGGATTTACTTGTATTCCACCAATAAATAATCCAAGATTCCAGACTTTTTTTAAATAAAAAAGAGATCCACCAGGGCAAAAATACTATAGATGTAAAATAGAGAATACAGGTAAATGCTTTTTTTTTCATTTTGCATCTGTGAATTTTTAATGAATCGACTTCATTCGTTAACTCTATACGATCTAAAGTCTTATATCAAGCATAAGTTTTATTACAAGGCTTCAAACCTATAAATTTCTAATAGTATAAAAATTAAAAATAAAAAGAGAATATCTTTTTCTCTATATCTTTTTCTCTATATCTTTTTCCAAAATACTTTTTTTGATCTATCAAATGAGTCCCGTTATTTAAATTTGTTTGGTACTCTTTTTCTTAGTGAATTTACGGAATTTAGGGAATTTACATACGCATAAAAAATTTTTTGGATAAGAGGGCAAAAAGGGTTTTGTTTTCGAATTTTTGCGTATATAGAATATAGAATATAAGCCGTTTTTGATTCATTAGTATTCTAAAAGAATTTCAGTTAAATTATGCTATAAGAAAGAGAACTCTTGACTTCGGATTTTGACCTTGACCTTGACCTCCCGCTAAGAAAATTGTTTATTCTTCAGTTCATTTCAAAATACTTGAATTGGTACACGCAAGAAATAGGCCAATTTCGCAGCCTTTTGCTCAATTTCTCGTGGCTCAGCAGTACGAGTCAAAGGAATGGGACCCTGGCCTCTGATTTCCATATAAAGGACGTGCCGAGCATAAATACCCTCTTTAACTTCGATTCTGATCGACTGAATATCTTTCATAAGGAATCGGAGTAAGATGCGACGATTTTTTCCAGGAAATCCCCAACGAAAAATACACACTATCCCTTCTTTTCTATCGAATCGATCATAACCACTACCCACATTCCACGAAATTGTGCACCATAAATAAGAGCTAATAAATAGACCGGCGATCCCATAGAAAGACATTACGATCCCTTGTGGAAAAAAAATGATTTGTTCAGACGGAAATAAAGATATCAAATTTCTGTCAAGATAACTGGAAATTCCAACTAATAAAAACCCCAATGAACCTAAAAAAAGTATAAAGGCCCAGCAGAAATTGCTTTTTTTTCGAGACCCCACTATAAGTTCTATCCATATATGTTCTGATTGCCAACTCATACTAGATCCAGTTGTATTTTATTGGAAGTGGGAGACTTGCCCAAATCAATTTGACTTTCCTTTTTTTCCAAAGGAACTTTTACCAACTCTCAATATTCTTATGTGAATCTTTAGGAAAAATTCCTTAGATCTAGACTTAGATCTAAAATAATAGTAGCTTTCCCATAAAATCTCCTATTTACACACATATAGCCCTATCCATGTGTTCTACATTTAGTTCAGACATACGCCCCAATTTCTTTTCAATTAGCCAATTTACTCATATATCATATTTACGTTTGCACAAGAACCCTTTAACTTTAATTTATGTTTGATATGTTTGAAGAAACCCGCATTTTATACAATATTATACTGAATAGATATCCGTGTTATAATCCAAGTCCAAGTCTCTAAGTCTTGAAAAAAAAATACATGAAATTTATCACATCAGATCTATCAGATTTAAAAAATCTTGTTTTTTTGAACATGAAGAGATAAAGAAACCATTGCAATTGCTGGAAAGACTAAGCCCACTAAAGGCACAAAAATAGGGGGTAAGTTGTTGAGAATTGTCATAGAATGGGCACCTCGATTCAATATTTGTATCTGTTATTTCTTTTTATATTAATCTTTTTACCTATTATTGCTATATTCTATTGTTAGAAAGATAGCTTAGATTTGTTCTAATTCGTATATAATTATACTAATTATATCTAAGTGAGTATATAGAATAAAGTGAATTAAAGTGAAATGCAGAGAGTGTACAATTAACTAAATGCACTTTTTTCCGCACGAAGTGGATATTAATCCACTTGTTTTCTTCTTCTTTTCTTCTATTATTTTTTATCTTTTTCTTGTCTTCTAACTTTAATCTTTAATTTTCGAATTTGACTTTAATAAATCTAATAAAGAGTTTTTTCCGCTTAGAAATTCCCGGCAAATTCGTTATTGGTTATAATCCGAAGGTAAGAAAAGAACACGAAATTCGTTTTATTTAGTTTACATTTACCTTGTCCAGTTGAATTTCGCGGAAGAAAGAATTCGCCCTTTTATTTTTATATTGTTGCTAGAAGGTTCCCTATTTAGGAATTAGGAATATAGAAAGATAATGCAGATAATTTGTTTATCCGCATTATCTTTCTATAATTTCTTCTTATGCCACCCCCAAAAAATCCATTTTAAGATTTTTCCTTTGATTCCGATAACTAAATACTTACTTAATATTTATTTCGCAAAAAAAATTAACGAATTTTGAACTTTATTATTAACTTAGGACTCCGCTGAATTTTTTATTCTTTTTTATTCAAAGGACAAAAATTGTGTAGCTGTAATAACTCATCCAAAACGCCCTTTAACGGATTACGTGGTACTATTGGGTCCAATAAACCATTTTCAAATAAAACTTCGGCTGTTTGTGAACCTTCAGGTACTTCTATATTTAATGTTTGTTCAATTACTCTTTTACCCGCAAATGCAATATAAGCGTCGGGTTCACTAATAATGATATCCCCCAACATACCAAAACTTGCTGTCACCCCACCAGTCGTAGGAGTTGTAAGGATTGATATATAAAATGACTTTTTATTCGATTTATAATCATATAAAGCGGCAGATATTTTAGCCATTTGCATCAAGCTCAAACTTCCTTCGTACATGCGGGCTCCTCCGGAAGCACACACTAGAATAAGGGGTAAAATTTGATTGGTAGCATATTCGATCAAACGAGTGATTTTCTCACCTACTACGCATCCCATACTACCTCCGATAAATCGAAAATCCATCACTCCAATTGCTACGGGAATGCCGTTTATTTGACCTATACCTGTTTGAACAGCTTCGGATAATTCTGTTTCATCTTGACAAGCAAAAATGCGCTCTAGATAAGGTTTATCCTCCACCTCCACCTCTTCTTCTTCGATCTCCAACCATGACCAGTCCTCTTCTTCCTCCGGATCCTCTTTTTTCTTCTTTTTTTGCTCTTGCTCCTCCGGATCCCGCGGATTCCATTCGTCTCTGTCCCACGGATCCCATTCCTCTTCGTCCGATTCCTCTTCGTCCCATTCCTCTTCCTCCAGATCCTCTTCGTCCGGATCCTCTTCGTCCGGATCCGATTCCTCTTTCTCCGATTCCTCCGAATCCGATTCCTCTTTCTCCTCTTTCTCCTCTTTCTCCGATTCCTCTTTCTCCTCTTTCTCCTCCGGATCCGATTCTTCTTTCTCCGATTCCTCCGGATCCGATTCCTCTTTCTCCGATTCCTCCGGATCCTCTTCGTCCGGATCCTCTTCGTCCGGATCCGATTCCTCTTTCCCCGATTCCTCTTTCTCCGATTCCTCCTCCGGATCCGTATTTGGATCTGGATCCGAATACGAATACAAATCCGAATCTAGATCCCACTCGTCTTCCGAGTCTTCCTCGTTTTCATCGTCTTCCGACTCTGGATCCCAATCCCATTCAATGGGATCCAGAACTAACATGTCTTCATCCTCTTTACCCGCTTCATCCATAGGATCCCTAGTGCCTGGATCAATCGAATCCTCTTTACCCGCTTCATCCATAGGATCCCTAGTGCCTGGATCAATCGAATCCTCTTTACCCGCTTCATCCTCTTTACCCGCTTTATCCTCTTTACCCGCTTCATCCATAGGATCCCAAGTGCCTGGATCAATCGAAAGTTCAATTCGCTCCGGGCTATCCATTCTCAAATGACAGCCGCAGTGTTCGCAAATATTCAGTCTTGAGGTAAAAAATAACCTCTTATAATTTATTCCATAACAAGTTTCACATTGAACCCAAAAAGCGCTATAATCTATAGTTTTTCTTTCATTTGTGCTAGGTTCTTCATTTTCACCCTTATGGTCATCGGAATTATCATTCGTGCTAGGTTCTTCATTTTCACCCTTATGGTCATCGGAATTATCATTCGTGCTAGGGTCTTCACTTTCGCCGTTATGAGTATCTGAATTATCATTCGTGCTAGGGTCTTCATTTTCACCCTTATGGTCATCGGAATTATCATTCGTGCTAGTCCCGAACAGACTACCGTTTTGACTCCCGAACAGACTACCATTTTGACTTCCACTGTCATCGGAATTATCATTCCCGAACAGACTAACATTATCCACGAATCGATTGTGAATCCCATTTGGATTTGGTCTGTCGTCGGAATTAGCATCTCTGCTGCTCCACACCCAGATCCGTAATGGACTAGCATTTGCACTACCATTGGTGTCGGCGTCGGAATTATCATTCGTGCTAGGTTCTTCATTTTCACCCTTATGGTCATTTTCACCCTTATGGTCATCGGAATTATCATTCGTGCTAGGGTCTTCACTTTCGCCGTTATGGTTATCGGAACTATGGTTATCGGAATTATGATTTGGGTCAATGCTCCCATTTTTTTGATTTGCACTAGCGCTCGCAATCAAATCGTCAAGAAAATCGTCAATGATACTATCGATAATATTATGGATAACACGTTTCTGATAACCATAATTCAAATAACGAACAAAACAACTGTCTAGCATACTCATAAAAAAGGGATCGTTGGTAATCTCAGAAACTGGATTTTCTGTTTCACTATCGTTTTTTTCACTATCATTTTTATTTTCATTTTCATTTTCCAAAGGATCCGGATCCCTATTACTGCAACAAGGGGTCCATAATATTTTGTTATTCAAATTAGCCATTTCGAATCTCCCTAAAATTTTCTTATTCAAATTAGCCATTTCGAATCTCCCTAAAATTTTCTTATTACATGCTAATTTTCCTAAAACACTTTCCTAAAGTATTTTCCTAATTATTTTCCTAAAGTATTTTCCTAATTATTTTCCTAAAGTATTTTCCTAATTATTTTCCTAAAGTATTTTCCTAATTATTTTCCTAAAGTATTTTCCTAATTATTTTCCTAAAGCATTTTCCTAATTAAGGAACATTTTCTAAATATATATTTTTTTATTGCTATTAAAAATAGCAATTAGCATTATTTAATATTTCAATACCATTTTCAATACCATTATTGAATATTGAAAATTTTTTCAATATTTGCATTTGCTTGTTACAATATGATATGTCACTATGTAAGTAAATAGTAACAAGCGGATGGATAGTTATTCGATTGAATATTTCAATATCTGTCAGATTAAACCCAATGATTCGATTTATTCCTTCGGATTATTATATCTTCACTTCAGTCGTACTGTTCCCTAATGTACTGTTCCCTAATACTATATAGGGAGTATAGGGAACTTTCGTATCGTAATATCATAAAACGATACGTCT